AAAGCCCTTTATCGGATTTGAACCGATGACTTACGCCTTACCATGGCGTTACTCTACCGCTGAGTTAAAAGGGCCCGTTTTATTCAATTCATGAATTTTCCATTATGAGTCTAATGCATATATGTCTGTATATGCATATATGTCTGCATATATGTATATATGTCTGCATATATGTATATATGTACATATATGCATAGGGGTTCATACAAGAACCATCAAATAAAAAAATTCTATGGAATCATAACATAAAAGTAGGAAAGACTCTTCGGATCTAGTCATACCATTAGATTCTATTGACAATTCCAAAAAACTGTTCATAGTATGATAATACTATGATGATGATTATCATAGTATGATGACGGTCGGGTGGATATGCCCCTATCGTCTAGTGGTTCAGGACATCTCTCTTTCAAGGAGGCAGCGGGGATTCGACTTCCCCTGGGGGTAGGGAGGAAGTTTATCGTAGATTATCAATAAATCTAGAATTAATTCTTCCTGGGTCGATGCCCGAGCGGTTAATGGGGACGGACTGTAAATTCGTTGACGATATGTCTACGCTGGTTCAAATCCAGCTCGGCCCAATAATTCGTTGCTCCATGAATATGAAATAACCAATTTGTCCTCCAGAAACAGAAATGCCTGATCCGTAGAAATGAAGAGAAAGAGTCAATTTTTTCTCTATCCATGTTTTTCTCATTCGTTCTGATTTTTCTAACGATCTAGATTAATGATACTTAATTAAGATTAAGTATCATAAAAATAAAAATAGTTCTTTTTCTCATTGAAAAATTGATTATCCATTTTTTTGGCAATAAAATAACCACTCGTTACTAGTAATCCGTGTCGCTCTCACTATATTCCATATCCATGTGGATATTCAGTATATCATTCCTGTTTCTGTTACAACACAACGAATAGAATATTCTTATAAAACTAGTAAGAATATGTATGCCATACACCTTGCTGGGATTGTAGTTCAATCGGTCAGAGCACCGCCCTGTCAAGGCGGAAGCTGCGGGTTCGAGCCCCGTCAGTCCCGAACTAGGATCCGATGAATTGATAAATTCATCTCTCCATTTTCTGTGAAAGGGGGGACGGGTAGCAAGATCTAATCCCCAGCGGGGATCCTTATTTCTTTTGTTTTTCGTTTCGCATTTATCATCAGACAAGTACGGGAATTTCAATTTCTTTCACTAATACCGATTGATAAGGGGAGACATATGTAAGTTGGTACAATCGGTGGCATTACTATATTCAGTATTTTAATAGATACCATACTCGTCTGACTTTCTTTTTCAATTGTTCAAGAACAATGAAATGGAATAGAGTTCCCCTATTTTTACCGGGAATACATACACAAATTGTATTCGTTTATTGTACGATACACAATGAACTTAACATAATTACCTCGACTTTGTTTGTGTATCCTCAATTACTAATTGGAAACAATCTATCTATTCTCATGCAAATTGCACACTGAATTTTTGATGTATGCGTTCTAGTCTCAATCCAAGAAAGAAGAAGAGATACTATACTAATAAAATAAAAGACCAAGCAACGCCCCTTTTTAGTAAATTTGTTGGAATATTAGATCTTTTCCACTTAGCACCCGTCCTTTTTTCCATCTCACTTCTACTGTTTGGATCTGTGTGACCCATAGAATACCGGTCATATAATATCTCATAATTGTATGTATAAGTATAAGGAAAGAGAGTTGTATAAGGAAGACAAAGACAGTAGGTTATGGAAAAGAAAAAAAAGTGGAAAAAAGAATGAAAAATTCAATGGAATTCCTGATCCAATAAAGAATCCCATTTCGGATTTAGTATGGATAAAATAAAAGATTTTCTTATGTTATACTATTCAATTCTCGACGATGAATCGATTTGATAGATCAGATATTGTTATTCATAATATTGATCCGATTCAGTATCATCAGAATTCAATTCATCCCATTGAATTGACAGGAGTAAAATTTCTTATCTCTATGGGATTAGATCCCGAGTTATTGCGAAGTAAAAAAAACAATGAGATTATGGAAGTCAATATTCTCGCATTTATTGCTACTGCACTGTTCATTCTAGTTCCTACTGCTTTTTTACTTATCATCTACGTAAAAACAGTCAGTCAAAATGATTAATTTAACTGAAACTTGGTTGGATTATTAGTTCTTATCAATGATTGAAGAAATAAAAGAAAGGGATTAAAACTCCAAGTTTTAAATGAAATGATTTGGCTGGAATCATAAGTATCTGAGATAGTGTGGTAGAAAGAACTATATATAATATAGTTCTTTCTACCGCACTAGATAGTATTGTATATTTTTATCATATAAATTTATTATCATATAAATAGTATGATCATTAAATAGTATGATCATATAAATTTTATCATATAAAGTTGTATACAGATATGGTTTTATATAGATATAGATCAATTTACAATATGTACATGTATTAGATGTACATCTAATACATATACATCGAAATAGCAGTCTAATTCTATTTCTTTTTTTTTCGCTACATCTACTTGTATGGGTTTCGATCAATCCAAAATAATCCAAGGCCAACTCTTCTAATTCCTAGGCTTCTTATAACTTATAACTTAATATATAGATTTATATTAATAATTAGTTTTTTTTATATATATAATTAGATTTATATATAATATAAAATATATATTTATTTATATATTTATATATAATAAACTAAATATATATATATATAAACTAAATAAATATATATATAAGTATAAGTCCCGAGATCCATCGAAAAATCAATGGAGGAAAAATAGTATGGGTATGGGCATATATTAACTATATAAAATAAAAATAAAATAAAAATAAAAGAAAACGAAACCAAGGAATCTTTTTTTTTTTTTTTTAGTTTCGCAAAACGATCAATTAAACGATTGATACAATTCGATCACTCAATCGATTATTCAATTAGTAGTACCCCTAGAGTCCACTTCTTCCCCATACTACGAGTGAGAGGGAAAATGTAAAGACTACCATTAAAGCAGCCCAAGTGAGACTTACTATATCCATGTGAATTATGTCTCCTATCTCTATGAAGGAATTATTTCATTATTGATTATTGATCAATAATCATAGTGGAATCATTGGTGCAGAGTCAAAAGAAAATAGGATTCTGACTTAAGACTATTGATGAACTAATCCAATGAATCTACTCGTAACAAGTTCCTATATTATCAAATTTCTGGTAGAATCGGGAAGCATTAAGCACAAATACGATACACACACCTTTTATTTGGAAATAGCAAAGGAATGCTCCTAATGGAACATGTAGAAATAGTAAGACCTATTGTTTGTTACCTTTCTTTCATAAGCAAAAGACGTCAAAATATACCATCAAGATAGATAACCATCTATCTGATACCTCTATTTTATTTGATCTAAGGCTTACGTCTTTCTTTCTGTGAAAGAATGGAATGGTAAGACACCACCACCATTATTACATACATTCTTTTTTTTGTAATCCCCTACACGGGCAAAGAATTTTTTTTTCAACTTTTCTTTTTACTCTATAAATAAGAGCTGCCCAACCATGTTGATTGAATGTTTGAGTACTCAAAGCCTCTCGTGAGTCTGGATACAAAGTATCTTCAGTCCTTTCCACAACTTCTAAATTGATTTCCCATCAGCCTATTCTATTCAATCTAATTCCAGACAGAGTCAGTAAACACTATTTTAGTATTTAGTATAGGTAGTGTAAGATAATTAGGAAGTCTTGATAGTCTTTCGTATAATCTCTTCTTCAATCCTAGGAGCAAAAATGGAGTGTCCTTTAGGAACCTTTGGATACTAAGATTTCCGACCTCTTACTTTCGTAGTTCTGAATCCCAGAATTGACTCTCACTATTTATTTGATTCAATTGATATCATAAATCAAATAAATGTCCGAATCAATTATTAATAAGTAAGGGTTACTTCATACCTATTGGTACCGGTTTGGACCGGTACCCAGAACCCAGATTTTGAGAAAAAAAAATTTACAGTTTTTTTTATAGAATTATGGATTCTAAAAATCAAGTATCGACAGGCCTAGTCGTTTGCCTCTGCTTCTTGCGGGGCAAGAATTTGTCGAGTTAGATCAGCAGAATAAGAAATTTCAAGTCTTTTGTTGATCAGGCGACACCCGGATTTGAACTGGGGATAAAGGATTTGCAGTCCCCCGCCTTACCACTTGGCCATGCCGCCAAATCTGATCCAAAAAAAAATGGATAATATTTTTATCCATCCATATTCTATTACTAATTTTTTTTTGATCTTGAATCCCATTGTACTTATCCCTTTTCAAAAATTAATCCCTATTTTTTATTGGATCCAGTTTAGATTATTCTCTTCGATTGATTGTATCTCAAAAGACACACTGCTTAAAAACTTCCCTTCTCCTTCTATTGAAAAGAGAAAAAATAGATTTCCGGTCACAGACCGAAAAATTCAGGGCAAATTGGAACCATTAACTATTTTTACTTTAGAATTAGTGAACGGTTCTTAAATTTGTATCTCAAATTGTGTTTCTTTAATGGTATAACAAAATCAAATTGATTTACGACTAATCAGTATCAATTATTTTCAATAATCAATCCTTTTCAATTTCAATTATAACAAAATATATGTGTATATGTAAACCCCAGAACAGAAATTGTTACACAGATACCGAATTGGGTCTTTCTCTTATGTACATATCCCTATAGAGAATTATCGTGCTTAAATTTTTCATTGAATATTTTGAATAGAAAATAGGAATTATGATATAGTGCGACCTGACTTCTGTTGCCACAAGTAAAATTACGATAAAAGATGCGATATGCGGATAGGTATATCGGCATGTACTTAATAAATACTACTCCTATTACTATTACGCAATTCAATCGTATTCTATCTATAAATTCTACTACCAAAAAGAATCCGCGAATTCTTTTTTGAACTTTGAACATTAAAGTGTGCTAAAAAAAGGAAATTCTATACTGCTCCT